GAAACAATTTGAAAGAACCGAGTCGACCACTAGAACTCCTAGTCTTAGAGCCAGAAAAAGATAGGTTTACTCTTTCTTCACTTGAATTCAAATCCCCATCCGAACTCAAAAGCGGATTGGTCTTTTGTTGGAAAAATCCAAGAATCCGAAGTGAATTCTCGTGTCGTAAGAAAAAAAATAATAATCTGGGAAGAATAAATTTTTTTATTGAACGTGTTGATTCATATTTATTTTGACTACTTTCTCATATTTTATCATATTCTATTCATTCATTTTTATTCGACCTTCCCGGAGTTCATTCTCCGGGCAACTCCGTTTAACCGGTGGATTCCTTCCAACTTACTTCTTTTATGATCTCATTGGAAATCATATAAAGACAATTCCTATTTGAGATAGCTATTTGTGCAAGTATTTTACGATTAAGAATCAACTGTCTCTTGTACAGATCATTTATTAACCTACTATAACTATAGCATACCCCCTTTTCACGAATTGCTGCATTTATTCGAGTGATCCACAAACGACGAAAATTTATTTTTTGCTTATCCCTATCGCGATGAGCCGAAACCAAAGCTCTTATTTTTTGTTGAGTAATAGTTCGAGTAAGTCTTGAATGAGCCCCCCGAAAGCTTGATGCAAATAAACGAATTTTTGTTCTACGTCTCCGAGCGATATATCCCCGTCTAATTCTGGTCATTGAATAAATGAAACTTTAACGAATAACTAATAGATTTCCTTTCTTTCAGTTATTCTTTTGGCCCTTTCCTAGTATATTAATAACAAAACGGATTTTTCCAATGTATAAACTAAAAATTCCAATGGCTTTGGCTACTATAACCTTCCCAACCACGATTTTTTTCTAGGCATTTCACCTCGAAATACGATATACTAGGTATTAAAAAAAAAATAGCATGATAAATAAATAGTGGATTCCATCGTTTCTATGGTTACTTCTTAAACGGTGAGGTCTTTTCTATACACCGGAGCCTTTACTTCATTTAATCAATGTTATTGCTAACTTGTATAGTTCACATTCTTTGGCTCTACCCATAAATTATCCAGTAATAGGTCTTTCACAACGAGCTCTACCTATACAGTAACGGTATTTAATTATGAAAGTTGGCTGGGTAGCTGACCCTGTTAGTCCGTTCTTGCAAGAGGGGTCTATGTTAACTAAGATTTCCTCCGCTTAATGGATAACCATTTGCTACCAATGGAGAATTGCTTCTCATCTTGAATTGAGGTGAGTGGTTTTACACCAATAGAAACCATAAATTTCATACAAAATAAAAGGAATATGATCAATTTTATTATCTTTTTAGATAATAAAAAAGAAATGTAGTTCATTTTTCCGTTCTATCCTATTTGATCATTTATATTTGAACATTGTTCTCTTTCCTTTGTTCTAGTTCATGATCTGAACGAGTCGCACATACACCCTAGTACATGTTCCTCGACGCTGAGGGCATCCCCGAAGTGCGGGGGATTTTGTGACATTTCTAATTGGCTGTCTTGTATTTCTAATAAGTTGTTTAATCGTTGGCATGTTGAATCATATACATAATGGGCTGGTTTAGATCGATCCTAACCGTATGATTATGAATTACTTTTATTCAATAGAATAGGAAATAAAAATCATTCATCATAGAATATTAAAATGAAACTCGGCAGGGTTAATTTTAAATTACGAATTGACGAGAAATCCAGGCTATTGTCATTCAACCGCTACAAGATCAACAATTCCATAAGCTTGGGCCTCTGTTGCTGACATAAAAACATCTCTTTCCATGTCTTCGGATACAACCCATAAGGGTTTGCCCGTTCTTTGTACATAAACCCTTGTCAGGGTTTCACGTAGTTTCAGCAGTTCTCCCACTTCCAGGATGAATTCTCCCGTTGCTACTTCAGAAAAAGAACCAGCAGGTTGATGGATCATTACCCTGATGATATAAGATAATAAAAGGTTTCTCTAGATGAGGGGAAGATAAAAGAAAGATAAAAGAATAACAAGAAAAAAAAAGATAGAATCGAACAACCGTACGGGCATTATCCATTGCATACGGCTCTACAATAACATTGACCCTTACCTTCAAAAAAAATAGGATCGATCATACCCCGATAGGTAAATGATCAACTTACCACCCTTCCTTTCGGAGGAATTCAAAAATACTATGATGGCTCCGTTGCTTTATATATTTATTATATTTTTTGTCTGTGATTTGTCTGTCATTCAGCAATCCCAAAGTTGCTTTTTTGTTTGATCAAATAAACCAAGGAAAAAAGAATCTTTTTTTTTTCGCTCTATACTCTCTAGAAGACTATAAATATTCTTAAGAGACCTCTGGTGTGAAAAAAAGTTTGTGACGCTGAACTGGACTTCCGATAATAAAATAGGAAATACCTTTTTCTCATATTACTCTCTCGATACATAATCTAATGTTTCGAAAACAAAATTTATTATATCGAATTCAAAGTGCCATGCTATTATTACTTAATATTC